TGAACAAACATTGAAAAAGACAGTACCTGACGGTTCACAAGCGGCTGAGTATTTATTCCATAAGGGCTTATTCGACCCAATTGTACCACGTAATCCTTTAAAAGGTGTTCTGAATGAGTTATTTCAGCTACACGGTTTCCTTCCCTTGAATCAAGATTCAAAAAAAGAATTTCAAAAAGATTGAAATTCTTCATTTTCAAATGGAAGTATAACACTAGCTTCAGTTATTTTTATTTGTAGCGAATACGCATTTAGTTCATTATAATGAAAAATGAAAAAAACAAAACTAAGAAGATGGTGTTTTCTTTGGAGACATCAGTTATAAGTGTAGTAAGAGTCAGAAGTTTTGGATAATGACTTTTTGCCCCGGATCCTTTTTTTATTCTATCTCTCTTCCTGATTAGGAATAAGCATCCCTCTATCGACAAGATAAAAAAGAATTTCTTTCTCCTTCCGAGAAATTAGGGAAATAAAAATGATTTTATCCGTTCTTTTGAAATATTCATTATTCATATATATAACAACGAAAAAGAGATAAAAAAATATATCGAAAAAATGAAAAGAAAATACTAAAGAAAAAGAAAGAAGAAATCTCAAATCAAATAAAGAAAATAGAAATATTCAAATAAAAAATAAGAAGAATATAGAAGTTCTTTTTCTTTAGCGAGAACCCCCGGTTTTTCACTAGGAATCCCTGTTTGTTGGATAAGATTGGTTAAAATCAGAAACTCATAAGTAACTCTTTTCTATCTTTACCTTTCAAAACACCTTTTTTGTTTTGAAAGGTAAAGATAGAAAGACGATGAAGATAAGGATGGTAGAAGAAGAATCCAATTTAGTAAAGGGGATTCTCATACATATTCGTGTCGAAAGAGGAATAGGTATACTTCATTGAGTTCTACATTTGTTATTGATTATTAAATACGTCATATTAATATTATCTTAATATTAATATTCTTTCTAATTTCTTTTTAATAGTTTTAATAGATTAATATTAATAATTAATAGATAGACTTATTAGAATATATCTTTATAATTAGAATTTATAATTTATAATAGGTACAAATATGAAATTGAGGTACCCATTCTATGATAGATTTGAACTTTCCCTCTATTTTTGTTCCTTTAGTGGGCCTAGTCTTTCCGGCAATCGCAATGGCTTCTTTATCTCTTTATGTCCAAAGAAATAAGATTGTCTAAATACGATGAAATCTAATCAATTTATTTCAACACTGGATCATCATACAGATACTTTTTTTAATGTAATATGGTAGGATATATGATATTTGGCCTTTCCGAAAACAAATAGAAGAGTTGTTTTGTTATGTATGCCGATGCCTAATATACGGCATTAATGCATGTATATGCGGTTATAGCTTAATCAATTAAATGATGAAATTCAAAATGATCAGCAAATATTTTTTGAAAAATCTTTTAAATAGAAACTCAATGTGTCTAACCAATTATTCCTAATGGTTCCTGTCGGAATGCTGCTAGTTGATGAAAGTTACTTCGGGATCAAGCAATAAAAGTCAAGTCAAATCCATTTGGGTTATTCTCTCAATTCCAATCGAATGCAACTGGATCTAGTATAGTATGAACTGGCGATCAGAACATATATGGATAGAGCTTATAACGGGGTCTCGAAAAACAAGTAATTTTTGCTGGGCCTGTATCCTTTTTTTAGGTTCACTAGGATTCTTAGTGGTTGGAACTTCCAGTTATCTTGGTAAAAATCTGATATCCGTATTTCCGTCTCAGCAAATCCTTTTTTTCCCACAAGGGATCGTGATGTCTTTCTATGGGATCGCAGGTCTATTCATTAGTTCTTATTTGTGGTGCACAATTTCATGGAATGTAGGTAGTGGTTATGACCGATTCGATAGAAAAGAAGGGATAATGTCCCTTTTTCGTTGGGGATTCCCTGGAAGAAATCGTCGCATCTTCCTTCGTTTCTTTCTGAAAGATATCCAATCAATCAGAATGGAGGTGAGAGAGGGTCTTTTTCCTCGTCGTGTCCTTTATATGGAAATCAAGGGTCAAGGAGCCATTCCCTTGACCCGTACTGATGAGGATTTGACTCCACGAGAAATTGAACAAAAAGCTGCCGAATTGGCCTATTTCTTGCGCGTACCCATTGAAGTATTTTGAAATGAACTGAAGAATAAATCTCAGCATGAGAGAAGGAACTTAATACATCTCAAAAGTGGGAAGACGTATATGGAACAATAACTCTTTTGTATACGCATACACATGGCGTCTGGCTTCACTCTTTAGACTAGTAAAAGGTCTAATAAGTAATAAGTAAATAAGTATAGATTCATCAAATATCCTAACATGTCTTTTGTTTTCGTAAAACATAATTCCTCTTTTTCGGCCTTTGAATTGATACCCTATCCCTACGCTTTCGTACTTCATAGAAATCTCAGATAGAATCGACCAATGAAACAGGTTCATTAACAATTCACATCACGGATACAGAATGAAAAAAAAGAAAGCATTGGCTTCCCTCCCATATCTTGTGTCTATAATCTTTTTGCCCTGGTGGGTTTCTCTCTCATTTAAGAAATGTCTAGAAACTTGGGTTATTAATTGGTGGAATACTAGGCAATCCGAAATCCCTTTGAATGATATTCAAGAGAAAAATGTTCTAGAAAAATTTATGGAATTAGAAGAACTATTCCTGTTGGACGAGATGATAAAGGAGTACTCGGAGACACATATGCAAAGGCTTCGTATAGGAATGCACAAGGAAACAATACAATTGGTCCAAAGACAAAATGAATCTCATTTCCATATCATTTTGCATTTCTCTACAAATCTAATCTGTTTCGCTATTCTAAGTGGTTATTTTTTTCTGGGTAATGAAGAACTTTTCATTTTAAATTCTTGGATTCAGGAATTTCTCTATAACTTAAGTGATACAATCAAAGCTTTTTCGATTCTTTTAGTTACTGATTTATGGATCGGATTTCACTCGACCCATGGTTGGGAACTAATGATTGGTTCGATCTACAATGATTTTGGATTGGCTCAGAATGATCAGATTATATCTGGTCTTGTTTCCACTTTTCCAGTGATTCTAGATACAATTGTGAAATATTGGATCTTCCATTTTTTAAATCGTGTATCTCCTTCGCTTGTAGTAATTTATCATTCAATGAATGAATAATTCATTAGATCTTTTGATATCATTTGATATCAATAAAATCAGAACCTTTCTTTGTGTAGAAAGAAAGTGTATAAATAAAAATCATTTTTCATCTTACTTATTCTTTATACTTCTACCTTTTCAATTCAAGGTATTCATACTATATTCCACTAGTACAATTCTTTCAGTATAATCAATACAATGGCAAACTTGTGGATAGGGAATTCTACTAGCTACCTATCAAATTTATTGTATAAATTCCGGGGATCAATGATTGGACCATGCAAAATAGAAATACTTTTTCTTGGGTAAAAGAACAGATGACTCGATCCATTTATGTATCGATCATGATATATGTAATAACTCGAGCATCTATTTCAAATGCATATCCCATTTTTGCGCAGCAGGTTTATGAAAATCCACGAGAAGCAACTGGTCGAATTGTATGTGCCAATTGCCATTTAGCTAATAAGCCCGTGGATATTGAAGTTCCGCAAGCTGTACTTCCTGATACTGTATTTGAAGCAGTTGTTCGAATTCCTTATGATATGCAACTGAAACAAGTTCTTGCTAATGGTAAAAAGGGGGCTTTGAATGTAGGAGCTGTTCTTATTTTACCCGAGGGATTCGAATTAGCCCCACCCGATCGTATTTCTCCCGAAATGAAAGAAAAGATGGGCAATCTTTCTTTTCAGTTTTATCGTCCTAATAAAAGAAATATTCTTGTGATAGGTCCTGTTCCCGGTCAGAAATATAGTGAAATCGTCTTTCCTATTCTTTCCCCCGACCCTGCTACGAAAAAAGACGTTCATTTCTTAAAATATCCCATATATGTAGGTGGGAACAGAGGAAGGGGTCAGATTTATCCTGATGGTAACAAGAGTAACAATACAGTTTATAATGCTACATCTGCTGGTATAGTAAGCAGAATAGCACGTAAAGAAAAAGGGGGATATGAAATAACCATAGTTGATGCATCAGAAGGACGTCAAGTGGTTGATATTATACCTCCAGGACCAGAACTTCTTGTTTCAGAAGGTGAATCCATCAAGCTTGATCAACCATTAACAAGTAATCCAAATGTAGGAGGTTTTGGTCAGGGAGACACAGAAATAGTGCTTCAAGATCCATTACGAGTCCAAGGCCTTCTTTTCTTCTTGGCATCTGTTATTTTGGCACAAATCTTTTTGGTTCTGAAAAAGAAACAGTTTGAAAAGGTTCAGTTGTACGAAATGAATTTCTAGATCTAGAGATTCCTTAAAATAAAGTTGGTAAAAGTGCCAAATTCTTGTTGATTGATAGACTGATATATGATTCAAAAAATTCTCTAAGTCTTTTCTTTGTTTTTTTTAGACTCTTTTACTCTTTTTTATTTTGCGGGATGTCTTAAACTTATTACTTGTATACCATTCCTAATGATAGAAAATAAGTATACAAATACAAAGTACAAAGGAATAGAATACAAGGCAAGGACGGGAAAAAGGAAAGTAAAAAAGATTTCTATTTATTTAGATTTATAGAAAGTCTTATTATTCTTTTATTCTTAGTCTTTCTAATCGTCTATTCGATTCGATACAAGACGACACAAGAAAAGGATTTTCTTGTGTCGTCTTGTATCGGGATCATGATTTTTTCTTTTGTTTTCCAAAGATTCTTATTCCTTGTTTTATTTTCCGGGTATAATTGAACAAATAGAACTTCTTAAACTCATTTCAACTTATAACTTAAGAAAATAACAAAAAAAGACTTCTCTTGTTTTGTTTTGGCTGAAAAGCGGATTAGATCTTTACGCATATCCAATTATTTCTTTATTATCTCATTACAGTTTTTTTTTTTTTCTATTTCTTAT